CAAAGAATAGTTTAGTTTAGAATCCTAGCTTTGGGAGTTAGGGGTAGGAGTTAAAATCTCCTTTCTTTGAGCAAAAGGGAGGACTTTAACCTCCGACGTCCGGTTTACAAGACCGGCGCTCTGGCGCTGAGCTACTAATGCAGGATCATCCGAGGATTTTGTTCTCTGCTCAACCTGCAAGTGGGAAGAAGATGAGGAATAACGAGAAATAAAGGACGGACGCTACTTGGCCGATGATAATGAAGGGTTGTTCCGCTGGCATTCCCCCGATTCAGGTAAGGATTGCCACGTCTGCAATGAGGGTTCAGAATAAGAATTGGGAGACTGGTCGGAATGTAAGTGTTCGTTGTTTTGAAGTATGTAGGAATGGAACTACTATAAGGACGAGAATGGATGCAAGAAGAGCTAGGACCCCTCCTAGTTTGTTTGGAATGGAACGAAGAATTGCGTAGGCAAATAGGAAGTACCATTCGGGTTTAATGTGGGGAGGCGTAACCATGGGGTTGGCTGGCGTGAAATTGTCTGGGTCTCCTAGGAGGTTAGGGGAGAATAGTGCTAGAGAAGCGAGAGCTACTAGTAGAATTGCGAAGCCAAGGAGGTCTTTGTAGGAGAAGTATGGGTGGAAGGAGATTTTGTCCGCATTTGAGTTTAATCCAATTGGATTGTTTGATCCGGTTTCGTGAAGGAATAGGAGGTGGAGAATTGTCATGGCTGCGATGACGAAGGGGAATAGGAAGTGGAACGCGAAGAATCGGGTAAGGGTGGCGTTGTCTACTGAAAAGCCTCCTCAGATTCATTCGACGAGGGTAGTTCCTACGTATGGTACTGCGGATAGAAGGTTGGTAATGACGGTAGCTCCTCAGAATGACATTTGTCCTCAGGGAAGTACGTAACCGACGAAAGCAGTCATCATTACTAGGAGAAGTAGGACTACACCGATGTTTCATGTTTCTTTGTAGAGGTAGGAACCGTAGTAGAGACCTCGGCCAATGTGGGAGTAAATGCAGATGAAGAAGAAGGAAGCGCCGTTGGCATGGAGGTTTCGGATGAGTCATCCGAAGTTTACGTCTCGGCAGATATGGGCTACTGAGGCGAAGGCTGATTCTACGTCAGGGGTATAGTGTATTGCGAGGAATAGTCCTGTTAGGATTTGGGAAATAAGGCAGAGACCAAGTAGTGAGCCAAAGTTTCATCATGCGGAAATGTTAGAGGGGGTGGGGAGGTCAACTAGTGCGTCGTTAGCGATTTTTAGTAGTGGGTGGGTTTTTCGGAGGCTTGCCATTAGGGTTCTTGTAGTTGAATTACAACGGTGGTTTTTCAAGCCATTAGTCCTGGTTAAAATCCTGGCAGGAATTATGACTTATATGATGTGTCTGTTATTATTCGGTTTAGTATTAGGGCTGGTCGCAGTTGCTTCTAATCCTTCTCCCTACTTTGCCGCCTTGGGTCTGGTAGTTGTGGCGGGGATGGGATGTGGAGTTTTAGTGGGCCACGGCGGTTCTTTTTTGTCTTTAGTCTTGTTTTTAATTTATTTAGGAGGGATGTTAGTTGTGTTTGCTTACTCAGCAGCCTTGGCTGCTGAGCCTTATCCTGAAACTTGAGGCAGTCCAGCTGTTGTTCTGTATATAGTAATTTATGGAGTGGGGGTGATTCTAGCCTGCACGCTTCTTTGAGGGGGATGGTATGAAGTTTCTTGGGTGCCGGCGGATGATATGGAAGAGTTTTCTGTCTTCCGAGGAGATGTTGGAGGGGTTGCATTAATGTACTCATTGGGTGGGGGTATACTAGTGATTAGTGCATGAGTATTGCTTCTTACGCTCTTTGTGGTATTAGAATTAACACGAGGGTTAAGCCGGGGCACAGTTCGAGCGGTTTAGTAGGAAATTACGAGGGTGGCTAGTGTTAGTGTGAGTAGGAATAGGGCTAGGTAAGTTTTGATTATACCTTGCTGGGTGTTGCTTGTCGTGGTGATGAGTGGGATATTGGAGGAGGCTAGAGCTTTAGGGGCTGATTTTTCTAGTCAGGTTTGGTCAATCATTTGGCTAGCGATGGCTTGGCCTAGTACGAGGTTAAGTTTGGGTGTGAAGCGGTGGATGATGTGTGGGAAAAAGCCTAGTATGTTGGAGAAGTGGTGAGTTGTAAGCATAGGGGTAGGTTTGAATTGTTTGCTTGTTAGGGAGGCTAGTTCTAAGGCAATAATTAGGCCTAGAATGGTGACGGCAAGGGCGGCTAGTTTTAGTAGGGGAGGTATAGATATGACAGGGGTTTTTAAAGGAACGATGTTAGAGGTGATGAGAAGGCCGGCGATAATGCTGCCTCATGCTAGTCGTTTGATGGGGTTGATCACTGCTGGGTTGTTTTCGTTAATAGGGGAGAGGGCGTTGAATCGGGGGTGTCCTATGGATACGAAGAATACAACTCGGAGGCTGTAAATGGCTGTGAATGAGGTGGCGATCAGGGTTAGTGTTAGGGCTCAGGCGTTAAGGTGTGATGTGTTTAGTGCTTCGATGATCGCGTCTTTTGAGAAGAATCCGGCTAGGAAGGGGGTGCCAGTTAGGGCTAGGCTTCCTAGGGTTAAACATGAGGAGGTAAAGGGGGTAAGGTGGTGCATACCGCCCATTTTACGGATGTCCTGTTCGTCATTGAGGCTGTGGATGATAGATCCCGAGCAGAGGAATAGTATGGCTTTGAAGAAGGCGTGGGTGCAGATGTGGAGGAAGGCTAGTTGGGGTTGGTTAAGGCCAATTGTTACTATCATGAGTCCTAGCTGGCTTGATGTTGAGAATGCAACGATTTTTTTGATGTCATTTTGGGTAAGAGCGCAGGTGGCGGTAAAGAGGGTTGTTAGGGCTCCTAGGCATAGGCATAGGGTTAGGGCTGTTTGGTTGTTTTCTATTAGGGGGCTCATTCGGACAAGGAGGAAAATCCCTGCAACAACTATAGTACTAGAATGCAGTAGGGCAGAGACCGGTGTGGGGCCCTCCATGGCAGAGGGAAGTCACGGGTGAAGGCCAAATTGGGCTGATTTGCCAGTAGCGGCTACGATCAGTCCGAGAAGTGGTAGGGTTAGGTCGAAATTTTTAGCGGTTGCGAACATTTGTTGTATTTCTCATGAGTTTAGGTTGGTTGCTATTCATGCTATGGCAAGGATGAGGCCGATGTCTCCTACCCGGTTATATACGACTGCTTGTAGGGCAGCTGTATTTGCGTCAGCTCGTCCGTATCATCAGCCGATGAGGAGGAAAGACATGATTCCTACTCCTTCTCATCCGATAAAGAGTTGGAACATGTTGTTTGCTGTGACTAGCACGATTATGGCGATGAGGAAGACTAGGAGGTATTTAAAGAATCGGTTCATGAAGGGGTCTGCGTGCATGTATCATGATGCGAACTCCAGGATTGATCATGTTACGTAGAGTGCAATGGGGGTGAAGATGATTGAGTAGTGATCGAATTTTAGGCTAATGTTGATGTCAAAGGTGAGGGTGTTTATTCAGTTTCAGTTGGTAATAATGGTTTCTGCCCCCTCGTTTAGGAACAGGAATAGGGGGAGGAGGCTGACAAAGAATGCTAGTTTAACTGCGGTTTTGACCTGTGTGAGGGCTCAGTCAGGGGCCTGGGGGCGAGGTGAGAGGGTTGTGAGGACAGGGTAGGCTAGCAGTGAGAAGATAATGATTAGGCTTGTTGTTATTATTAGAGAGGTGGGGTGCATAGCTGCTACTTGGATTTGCACCAAGAGTTTCTGGTTCCTAAGACCAGCGGATGAACTGTTATCCTTTAGGAGCTGTTCGAGTGAGCCTTGGGGTCCAACCAAGGTCGCGAAAATTAGCAGTTTTCGTTACTGGCGAGTCTCTCTCGGTAAATAAGAGGATTTTAACCTCTGTTTTTAGAGCCACAGTCCAATGTTTTATGTTAAACTATATCTACAAGCGGTTCAACCTCAAATTAGCTCGGGTTTGAGGATAAGAAGAATTAGGGGGAGCAGGTGTAGGGCGATTAGGAGATGTTCTCGGGTGTGTGAGGGGTCTAAGGCAATAATATGTGCGGGGAGTGGGCCTCGTTGTGTCATCAAGAACATGTAGAGTGAGTAGCCTGCGGTAATGAGGGTGCCGGCTCCTGTTAATGCCAGAGTTCAGTGGGATCAGTTAAATAGTGAAGTGAGGATCATGAGTTCTCCTATTAGGTTAGGGAGAGGGGGTAGGGCGAGGTTGGCAAGGCTGGCGATGAATCATCATGTTGTTATTAAAGGTAGGACTATTTGAAGGCCTCGTGCTAGGACTATTGTTCGGCTGTGGGTTCGTTCGTAGTTAGTGTTCGCTAGGCAGAATAGTGCGGAAGAAGTTAATCCGTGTGCGATTATGAGGATGAGGGCTCCTGTAAAGCCTCAGGGTGTTTGGATTAAAATGCCTCCTGCTACAAGGCCCATGTGGCTGACTGATGAGTAAGCGATGAGAGATTTTAAATCTGTTTGGCGGAGGCAGATTGAGCCTGTTATGATTACGCCTCACAGGGCGAAAATGATAAAGGGGTAGCTTAGTTCTTTAGTGAGGGGTTCTAGTATAATTATCATTCGCATTATTCCGTAGCCCCCAAGTTTTAGGAGTACGGCGGCCAGGACTATTGAACCTGCAATGGGTGCTTCTACGTGCGCTTTGGGCAGTCAGAGGTGAACTCCATACAGTGGTATTTTTACTAAGAAAGCTAGTAAGCAGCCTGCTCATCATAGTTTGTCTGCGAAAGAGGCTAGCTGTAGAGGGGCGGAGTATTGAAGTGTTAGTAGGGAGAGCGTTCCCGTGCTGTTTTGGAGGAGTAGAAGGGCGACTAAGAGAGGGAGTGAGCCTGCTAGTGTATAGAATAGAAAGTAAGTCCCTGCATTTAGACGTTCTGTCTGGTTGCCTCAGCGGGTGATGATGACCAGTGTTGGGATTAGGGTAGCTTCGAATATGATGTAGAACATAATAATCTCGGTTGCGCTGAAGGCCAGGATCAGGAAGAATTGTAAGGATGTCAGCAGGGTGATGTACATTCGTTGACGGTTAATGGGCTCGAGGGCCGTGTGGTTTTGGCTGGCTAGGATTATTAGTGGGAGGAGTCAGCAGGTTAGTACTAGAAGAGGTGTTGATAGGGGGTCTGTGGCCATGTAGAGGTTGAGAGAAGTTCAGCCTGTTTCTGATAAGCTTTCCAGTCAGGTGAGGCTGGCCAGTGCAATGATTAGGCTGTGTCCGAGGGTTGTGGGTCATAATCATTTCGGGGGTGTGAGCCATGTTGTTGGGACTAGCATGAGTGTTGGGATGAGAATTATTAGCATTGTAGGAGGTTGAGGCTTTGTAGTCGGTCGCTTCCGTGGGTTCGGGAGGTGGCTACTAGTAGAGCTAGTCCTGCACTTGCTTCACAAGCAGAGAAGGCTAGTAGGAGCATGGGAGATGCGGAGAAGTTGGTTGAGTCTAGTTGAAGAGCCCAGATTGAAAGAGCAATGAAGAGGGAGAGTATCATAGCCTCCAAGCATAAAAGGGCTGAGAGGAGGTGGGTTCGATGGAATGCCAGACCTGTGAGGCCTAGCATGAAGGTGGTTGAAAAAGCGAAGTGAACGGGAGTCATTAGGCGATTATGGACTTTAACCACAAGTTCTTGAGCCGAAATCAAGTGTTTTTCTTAGACTAATCACCTATTCAGCTCACTCTAGGCCTCCTTGCAGTCATTCGTAAATTAGGCCAAGTGTTAAGAGAATTAAGACGGTGGAGGCTCAGAGGAAGGTAGATAGTGGGGAGGGTAATTGATCTCCTCAGGGCAGGGGTAGGAGGAGTGCGATTTCTAGGTCGAACCGTAGGAAAAGAATAGCGACGAGGAAAAATCGGAGTGAAAAGGGGAGGCGGGCTGATCCGAGGGGGTCAAAGCCGCATTCGTAGGGGGAGAGTTTTTCGTGGTCGGGGGTCATTTGTGGCAGTCAGAATGATACTAGGGCCAGGACAGTGGAGAGTGCGGCAGCGATTGCAATAATTGTTGTGATTAAGCTCATTATCTTTCCTTGGATTTTAACCAAGACCAGGTGATTGGAAGTCACTTATACTGAGTTGATACTAGAAAGATTAAGATCCTCATCAGTAGATGGAGACGTATAGGAATAGTCAGACAACGTCTACGAAGTGTCAGTATCAGGCAGCTGCTTCGAATCCGAAGTGGTGATCAGATGTGAAATGGTAGCGGATTTGTCGGAGCAAGCATACAGCTAAGAATGTGGAACCAATAATGACATGGAGTCCGTGGAAGCCTGTGGCTACGAAGAATGTTGAACCGTATACTCCGTCTGCAATTGTGAAAGGAGCTTCGTAGTATTCCATACCTTGGAGGAAGGTGAAGTAGAAGCCTAGTAGAATTGTTAATGCTAGAGATTGAATTGCTTCTTTTCGGTTTCCTTCCATGATGCTGTGGTGAGCTCAGGTGACTGTAACGCCAGAGGCAAGTAGTACTGCTGTGTTTAGTAGGGGAACTTCGAATGGGTCCAGGGTTGTGAGTCCTGTGGGTGGTCAGCAGCCTCCTAGTTCAGGGGTAGGGGCGAGGCTAGAGTGGTAGAAGGCTCAGAAGAATCCTAGGAAGAAGAAGACTTCAGAGGTGATGAAGAGGATTATACCGTATCGAAGGCCTTTTTGGACAGGAGGCGTGTGATGTCCTTGGTAGGTACCTTCTCGGACAATGTCTCGTCATCATTGATACATTGTGAGAAGTAGGAGGGCTATCCCTACAGTTATTAGTGTTGTGGAGTGGAAGTGAAATCAGATAGCGAGGCCTGACGTTATTAGTAGGGCAGCTACTGCACCTGTTAGTGGTCAGGGGCTGGGGTCAACTATGTGGTATGCGTGTGCTTGGTGGGCCATTAGACGTTTTCTTGTAGGTAGAGGCTTAGTAGTAGGACAAATACGTAAGCTTGAATCATTGCTACGGCAACTTCTAGGAGTGTTAGAAGGAAGAGGATGGTTGCTGTTAGGATTGCTACGGTTGGCATTAGTGGAAGGAGAACAGTTGCGGCTGTGGCGATTAGCTGAATTAGAAGATGGCCGGCTGTGAGATTGGCTGTTAGCCGTACTCCTAGTGCTAATGGTCGGATAAATAGGCTAATTGTTTCGATAATAATTAGGACGGGAATAAGAAGTGTAGGAGTTCCTTCGGGAAGGAGGTGGCCTAAGGCTTCTGTTGGTTGGTTTCGCATGCCGATGATAACTGTTGCTAGTCATAGAGGGAATGCAAGGCCCATGTTTAGAGACAGCTGTGTTGTAGGTGTAAAGGTGTAAGGGAGAAGGCCTAACATGTTTAGTGAGATTAGGAATAGCATTAGAGAGGTTAGAAGAACAGCTCATTTGTGACCAGGTAGGTTGACAGGCATGAAGAGTTCGTGGGCGAATCGGCCAATGAATCAGTTTTGTAGTGTGAGAAGTCGGTTGTTCAGTCAGCGGGTTGTTGGTGTAGGGAATAAAACTCAGGGTAGGGTTAGGGCTAGAGCTATTAAGGGGATGCCTAGGAATACGGGGCTCATAAATTGGTCGAAGAAGCTTAGTGTCATGGTCAGTTTCAGGGTTCCCCTTTAGGTTTTTCTGTGCTTTGAGGGGTTGGTTCATTTGGGAAAGAGTGGGCTATAACTTTTGGAGGAATAACGATTAGGAAAACTAATCAAGAGAAGACTAGGATGGCAAGCCAGGGTGCGGGATTGAGTTGGGGCATGCCGCTAGGGGTGGTTGGGAGCCACCAATCTTTAGCTTAAAAGGCTAATGCTGTGCCCGGTTTAGCTTCTTAGCGAGGCGTCTTCAAGTATTAGGGATGATCAGTTTTCAAAGTGCTCTAGAGGGACTGCTTCTACTACGATAGGTATAAAGCTGTGGTTAGCTCCGCAGATTTCAGAGCATTGGCCGTAAAAGACCCCTGGTCGGGATGCGATGAAGGCTGTTTGGTTTAGTCGTCCAGGAACTGCGTCCATTTTCACCCCAAGAGAAGGAACTGCTCATGAGTGTAGAACGTCGTCGGCGGAAATTAGAATTCGGATAGGGGATTCGACTGGGATTACTATTCGGTGGTCTGCTTCAAGTAGTCGGAATTGACCGGGGGCCAGGTCTTGTGTAGGGATCATGTAGGAGTCAAAGCCTAGGTCTTCGTAGTCTGTGTATTCGTAGCTTCAGTATCATTGATGTCCGACAGCTTTGATTGTTAGGTGTGGGTCGTTGATTTCGTCCATAAGGTAGAGAATTCGTAGAGAAGGAAGGGCAATGAGAATAAGGATAATAGCTGGGAGAATTGTTCAGATGATTTCGATTTCTTGGGAATCTAGGATATATTTGTTAGTGAGTTTGGTTGAGACTATCGCCACAATAATGTAAAGTACCAGCGTGCTGATTAGAAAGACGATTATCAGGGCGTGGTCATGAAAGTGAAGAAGTTCTTCTATGACAGGTGAAGCTGCATCTTGGAATCCTAGCTGGGAGGGATGTGCCATTATTTGTGCAAGATACGCGGGGGTTTAACCCACAACTCTGCCTCGACAAGGCAGTGTAATAGCTAGTTTTACTAGTATCTTATAAAGAAAGTGACAGAGCGGTGATGTGGCTGGCTTGAAACCAACATATGGGGGTTCGACTCCTCCCTTTCTCGTTAGTCTGATTGGACTAGTACGAATGCCGGTTCTTCGAATGTGTGGTAAGGGGGAGGGCAGCCGTGCAGTCATTCTACATTGGTTGCAGTTAGCTCAACTGATATTACTTCACGTTTGGCAGCGAACGCTTCTCAGATAATGAATAGGAACATAATTACTGCCACAAGGGAGATTAGAGATCCAATAGAGGAGATTGTGTTTCAAAGAGTGTAGGCGTCTGGGTAGTCTGAGTACCGTCGAGGCATTCCTGCTAGTCCTAGGAAGTGTTGGGGGAAGAATGTTAGGTTGACACCTACGAATATTACTCCAAAGTGGATTTTAGTTCATGTGCTGTGTAGGGTGTAGCCTGTAAATAGTGGGAATCAGTGTACGAAAGCAGCAACGATGGCGAAGACAGCTCCCATAGATAGGACGTAGTGGAAATGGGCTACGACGTAGTAGGTGTCGTGGAGTACGATGTCTAGGGATGAATTGGCTAGGACAATTCCTGTTAGGCCTCCTACTGTAAAGAGGAAAATGAAACCGATGGCTCATAGAAGAGGGGTTTCTCATTTAACTGCTCCTCCGTGAAGAGTTGCAAGTCAGCTAAATACTTTTACACCAGTTGGAATCGCGATAATCATAGTTGCGGATGTAAAGTAGGCTCGTGTGTCTACGTCCATTCCTACTGTGAACATGTGGTGGGCTCATACGATGAACCCTAGTAGGCCGATAGCCATCATGGCTCATACCATACCCATATAGCCGAAAGGTTCTTTTTTACCGGCGTAGTAGGCAACGATGTGGGAGATCATTCCGAATCCTGGTAGAATTAGAATGTAGACTTCCGGATGGCCGAAGAATCAGAATAGGTGTTGGTAAAGAATTGGGTCTCCTCCACCTGCAGGGTCGAAGAAGGTTGTATTCAGGTTTCGGTCTGTCAGAAGCATTGTAATGCCAGCGGCAAGAACTGGAAGTGACAGAAGAAGAAGGACAGCTGTAATTAGGACGGCTCATACGAACAGAGGAGTTTGGTACTGGGAGATAGCGGCAGGTTTCATGTTAATAATTGTTGTAATAAAATTAATTGCTCCAAGAATTGAAGAAACACCTGCAAGATGTAGGGAGAAAATAGTTAGGTCAACAGATGCTCCGGCGTGAGCCAGGTTACCGGCAAGGGGAGGGTAAACTGTTCAACCTGTTCCGGCACCAGCTTCAACTCCTGAAGAAGCTAGTAGTAGAAGGAAAGATGGAGGAAGAAGTCAGAAGCTCATGTTGTTCATTCGAGGGAATGCCATGTCTGGAGCCCCGATCATTAGAGGGATGAGTCAGTTTCCAAACCCTCCAATCATAATTGGCATTACTATAAAGAAAATCATTACGAAGGCATGGGCCGTAACGATTACATTGTAGATCTGGTCGTCCCCAAGAAGGGCACCTGGTTGGCTTAGTTCAGCTCGGATGAGCAAGCTTAAGGCCGTGCCAACTATACCAGCTCATGCACCGAATACTAGATAAAGGGTGCCGATGTCTTTATGGTTGGTTGAGAAAAATCAGCGTGTGATTGCCACAGGTAGGATGGCTGAGTAAGCGGTGGATTGTAGCCCCATATACAGAGGTTTGAGCCCTCTTCTTACCAAGCCCTGAGGTGTATTGACATGTAAGATTGCAAATCTTAAGGAGCAGATTAATCGTCTGCCGGGGCTTTCCCCGCCTTCCTTTTTTAAAAGGCGGGGAAAGGTAGACGGATGCTCGCTGGTTTGGGCGCTTAGCTGTTAACTAAGAGTTTGTAGGATCGAGGCCTGCCCGTCTAGTGAAGGCTTTAGCTTAATTAAAGTATCTGTTTTGCATGCAGAAGATGTGGGGTAGTGTCCCGCAAGTCTTATCAGGGGCTGGGGGATTTTCACCCTCGCTTAGGACTTTGAAGGCCCTTGGACTATTTACTATCCTAAGTCCCTTTAGAAGGTGAGGATTGCTGTTACAGCGGGGGTTAGGGGGAGAAGGGCGAGAGTAGCTACGAGGGATGTTGCTACGGGAAGAGTTAATTGAAGGGACGGTAAGCGTCATGCGGCTGTCCCGGTTAGGTTATTTGGGGACATGGTTAGGGTCATTGCGTAGGATAGTCGTAGGTAGAAGTAGAGGCTGAGTAGAGCACTTAGGGCGGCCAGAGTTGCTACTGGGGCAAGGTCTTGTTTTGATAGTTCTTGGAGAATGAGTCATTTTGGCATGAAGCCGGTAAGTGGTGGTAGGCCTCCTAATGATAGGAGAACTAGAGGGGCTAGGGCTGTGAGTGCTGGGGCTTTTGCTCAGGAGGTGGCGAGGGTGTTGATATTTGTTGCTTTGTTCAGCTTGAATACCAGGAAGGTTGAGAATGTTATTACGAAGTAGGTTAAGAGGGTTAGGAGGGTGAGGGAGGGGGAGAACTGGAGGATGAGGATTATTCAGCCTAGGTGGGCAATTGATGAGTAAGCCAGGATTTTTCGTAGCTGGGTTTGGTTTAGTCCACCTCAGCCACCTACCAGGGTGGAAGCGACTCCGAGTGCAATTAAGATTGTGGGGTTGGTTGGGTGGATTTGGAGGATTAGGGCAAATGGGGCAAGTTTTTGCCAAGTGGAGAGAATAAGCCCTGTTGTCAGATCTAGTCCTTGTAGGACTTCTGGTAATCAGGCGTGGACTGGGGCTAGTCCAATTTTTAGCGCTAGTGCGAGGATGATTATTGTGGTGGGGACAGGGTGTGTTATTTGTTCGATGTTTCATTGTCCTGTGAGTCAAGCATTGGTAGTGCTGGCAAATAATAGCATGGCGGCGGCAGTGGCTTGGGTAAGGAAATATTTGGTAGTTGCTTCTACTGCTCGTGGGTGGTGGTTTTGTGCTATTAGTGGAATGATGGCGAGGGTATTTATTTCAAGCCCCATTCAGGCTAGGAGTCAGTGTGAGCTTGCAAATGTAATAGTGGTTCCCAGGCCTAGGCCGAACAGGAGGGTGGCTAAGATGTACGGGTTCATTAGTAAAAGAAGGATTTTAACCAACATGTTTGGGGTATGGGCCCAAAAGCTTAATTAGCTGATTTTACTAGGAAGTGGTGTAGTGGAAGCACAAAGAGTTTTGATCTCTTTAGGTAGGGTTCGAACCCCTTCTTTCTAAGGAGTCGGGGGGACTTTAACCCCCATGGTTCACTCTATCAAAGTGGCCCTTAGGCTTCAGGCACGACTCCGGTGTTATAGTTGAGGGGGTAGACCTGCAAATGCGATGGGGAGAGCGAGGTGTCAAATCACTAGGGCAAGTGTCAGGGGAAGGAAGTTTTTTCAGATGAGGTGCATTAGCTGGTCGTACCGGAATCGTGGGTAGGAGGCTCGCACTCATAAGAAGACCATTGAGAGGAGGGCTGCTTTAATTATTAGGTTGGTAGCAGTTAGTTCTGGGATTGTGGGGATGTGGGAAGCTCCCAGGAATAGTGTGGCGGAAAGTGTATTTATAAGCAGGATGTTTGCGTATTCCGCCAGGAAAAATAGGGCGAAAGGACCTCCTGCGTATTCGACGTTGAACCCAGAGACTAGTTCTGATTCTCCTTCAGTGAGGTCAAAGGGTGCCCGGTTTGTTTCTGCCAAGGTTGAGATATACCATATTGCTGCTAGTGGTCAGGCGGGGATGATTAATCAGATTGCTTCTTGGGCGATGTTGAAGGTTTGTAGTGTAAAGCCGCCTGTGAAAATGATTGCGTTAAGGAGAATAAGTCCGAGGCTGACTTCATAAGAAATGGTTTGGGCTACCGCTCGTAGAGCTCCAATGAGGGCATATTTTGAATTTGATGCTCAGCCTGAGCCTAGAATGGAGTAGACGGCTAGGCTTGATAGGGCGAGGATGAAGAGGATACCTAGGTTTAGGTCAGTGACGGGATATGGGAGGGGCATGGGGGCTCAGAGGGTCAGTGCTAGTGTTAAGGCAAGTATTGGGGCTAGGAGGAATAGAACGGGGGAAGAGGTTGAGGGACGGACAGGTTCTTTGATAAATAATTTTACCCCGTCTGCAATTGGCTGTAGGAGGCCGTACGGTCCAACAATGTTTGGGCCTTTTCGTAGTTGCATGTAGCCTAGTACTTTTCGTTCAATGAGGGTAAGGAAAGCTACAGCGAGGAGGACAGGTACGATGAAGGCTAGGGGGTTGAGGATATGTGTTATTAGGGCGGTAATCATAGTTGGGGAGAGGACTTGAACCTCTGTGAAAAGGGCTTAGGTCTTTTGCAATAACCGGGCTCTGCCACCCCAACATGCCATTATCTTGGGCGTAGGGGGTATGCCCTTTTGCCTATTTTAGTTGTTTTCAATAGGAGGGGTGAGGCGTGCTTTAAGCATTGGCCTCTTCTTTTCGGTCCTTTCGTACTAGAAAAGAACATATCATAGATAGAAACTGACCTGGATTACTCCGGTCTGAACTCAGATCACGTAGGACTTTAATCGTTGAACAAACGAACCCTTAACAGCGGCTGCACCATTAGGATGTCCTGATCCAACATCGAGGTCGTAAACCCCCTTGTCGATATGGGCTCTAAAAGGGGATTGCGCTGTTATCCCTAGGGTAACTCGGTCCGTTGATCGGCGTTGCCGGATCTTATTGGTCAGAAATTCTGTTAATTAGAGCTGCAGCTCTTGGTTGTAGGAGGTAGTACTCCCATTCCACGTGGGGGTTTTTTATTTCCCCGCGGTCGCCCCAACCAAAGACATGGGGGCATAATTCATTTGGTTTGGCCCTTTATTTAGGGGTGTTTAACATGATATGCCTTGGTGTCTAAAGCTCCATAGGGTCTTCTCGTCTTATGGGTGTATCCCCGCTTCTGCACGGGGAGATCAATTTCACTGACTTGAAAAAGGAGACAGTTAAGCCCTCGTAATGCCATTCATACAGGTCTCCATTTAAAAGACAAGTGATTGCGCTACCTTCGCACGGTTAAAATACCGCGGCCGTTAAACATATAGTCACAGGGCAGGCTGGACCTCTTATTCTTTGATTTTGCAAGAGGCGATGTTTTTGGTAAACAGGCGAGGCTTGATGTGTTTGCCGAGTTCCTTCTTTTTCTTTTAGTCTTTCCTTAATGGCACACCAGTGTGGGGTTAACGGTTGTTTATTGGATGGTTTTCTGGTTGCTTACTTATTGTTCATTACCCTCTTTGGTTGGGGCCGTTAAGTTTCGGTGGGGGTTCGTTCCGATTTACACGTGTGCAAGGAGAGAGGCGGGGCTCTCTTGTTACTCATATTAGCATGTGCACTCTCATGTTTGCATGAGATGGCCTGATAGTATTAGGGGGTTGGGATGTGGTTATCTAAATATGTGGGGAGGTGTAATGCTTGAGCTTTAACGCTTTCTATTAGGATGGCTGCTTTTAGGCCCACCTGGGCATTATTACCTTGGGTAAATATGATCTTTACCCTCCTGGGAAAGTTGTATCTTGTCTCAAAGGGGCTGTACCCCCTTTGATTAACTCTCTAGACTTCTTTTGGGTATCGGTAGGGGTAAGACCATGGCGAATGGAGAAGTCTGGAGGCTGAACTCCTATCCAATTCTCAGGCAACCAGCTATAACTAGGTTCGGTAGGTCTGTCACCTCTACTCAAAGCTCTTCCCACTCTTTTGCCACAGAGACGGGTTTGCCCTATTGATAGGCTGTCTTGGAGTAGCTCACCTAGTTTCGGGGGCCCAAACTAAAGTTCTCTTTGCTTGGGTATTACTGGCTAAATCATGATGCAAAAGGTACGAGGTAGAATCTCTGCTTTTTTAGGCTTTACTGGGTTATTTCACTTCTCTTTCAGCGTTCCCTTGCGGTACTTTCTCTATCGCTCCAATAGTTCCTTTTCTGTCGCCCATACTAAGGGGGAAAAATGGTTTGTTTATAGGAGGAGTTTGTGTGTTTGGGGTTATTTATATTGGGTTGTTGTTTTTGTTAGGGTGGGCTAGCTGGTCGGCATCAGGGTAATCCGATTTGCACGGATGACTTTTCAGTGTAAGGGAAATGCTATGCTATTTTAGCTATACTCTGATTTTTCCAAGTGCACCTTCCGGTACACTTACCATGTTACGACTTGCCTCCCCTTCGCAGTTAGAGCGTTTTATATATGTGTAGTAATAAGCTTGGGGAGAGTGACGGGCGGTGTGTACGCACTTCAGAGCCGATTTCAGCGGAACACTCTATTTTCCACTTACTGCTAAATCCTCCTTCAGATGAACGTTTTCAGTGCATCGTTCGTATTCGCTAATGGTAGCGAATGTAGCCCATTTCTTCCCCTCTCATGCGCTACACCTCGACCTGACGTTCTGGGCGGTGCCAATTTTGCTTACTATTAGACCTTCACAGGGTAAGCTGACGACGGCGGTATATAGGCGGGAGAAACAAGGGAGGGTGAGGTTGAACGGGGGTCATCGGTTATAGAACAGGCTCCTCTAGGGGGATCTAAAGTACCGCCAAGTCCTTTGGGTTTCAAGCTGATGCTCGTAGTACCCAGGCGGATAGAGGGTGTAGAATTCTATCAATGTTTACGGCTAGGCATAGTGGGGTATCTAATCCCAGTTTGTGTCATAGCTTTCGTGGGGTCAGGGGTCATAAAGCCACTTTCGTGGTGGGGCTTCGTGCCTTCGGATGCGTATAACTGCCCTGAAGGTGTTCGGCTTTAGTGTTAGTTTACCTTAACCACGCTTTACGCCGGTGTCTGTCAACTTGGGCCTCTCGTATAACCGCGGTGGCTGGCACGAGTTTTACCGGCCCTCTTAGCTTTAACTAAGTCAAGTTTGCACTTATAGCTTAAGGTTTATCACTGCTGAGTTCCCTTGAGGGTGTGGCTAAGCAAGGCGTCATGGGCTTTAATAGGTGTGTGCCTGATACCAGCTCCTTGTTTTCGGGCGGAAAACTGTGGGGCATTCTCACAGGGTCGCGGATACTTGCATGTGTAAGTCTAGCTAAAGTTGACAGTAAAGTCAGGACCAAGCCTTTGTGCCTGCGGGGCTTTCTAGGGCCCATCTTAACATCTTCAGTGTTATGCTTTAGTTAAGCTACGCTAGCGTGCGTAATATTTACAATAATGTAAATAGATACGTTTTGGGCCATAAAATACCCCACTCGAGATTTTCCTGTTTACGGGGGGTTTACAGGAGTGTTTGTTATATCACGAGTTTAGGGGGGTAGGGGGGTTTAACGCGCGAAAGCCGAGAGGGGGCATCTTAGATATTCTAGGAGTAATATTATCATTATGCTCTTGATATCCAAGAATGTGGTTCTTTGATCTGAAGGATTTGCACCATGGATACTATTTACCTTCAAGCAAGGAAATGTTCAACCTTGTTTTATATTACCGTATGCACTCTGAGGTGTCAGATGAAAGGTAAAAGAATAAAGAGAACCAGTGACCCTCTGGAGAGAACGCCCGGCATGGTGGGTAACGAGTATTATGTACTCCACCATTAACTTATGCAAGCGTCGATGAAAGTTTGGGGAATAATATCAAGTTATGTTCCTGAAGTAGGAACCAAATGCCAGGAATAATTCACTAAGTGAAACCCCCACAATTCTTGTCCCTCACCTTCAATAACCGTGTGCATTGAGGAATAAGCTGGTTGGTGGTCTCTTACTGCATTAAGCTTGTTCAAGTTGACGAGATGTTGGGTACTTGGTATATATTAGGCGTGTGAGTTCTTGTGGTAGGTCTTAAATCTCGCTTGGTCTTTATATTGATTATTGTCCAATTAACAGTTATATGGTTTATGTAACCCTTAGTTAATATGGTGCTATGTTAATGGTTTAATACTATTAATGGTTTTAATACATTATATGTCCTTCAACATTATTATATATGGTTAATATATATGTATGGTGTAAATACATATATGCACTAAGCACAGACATACTTTAAGTTGTG